AATAATGAGTCACCATTGATATTGACACATCTGAGCTCGCCAAATATTCGGGAGTTCCTCTATTCAAGCCTTTTACTTCTTCTTCTTGCTGGATGTCTCGTTCAGGTACTTCTTTTCTCTGTTTCCCTAGACTCTAGTGAGTTACAGACAGAGTTCGAGAGGATAAAATCTTTGACGATTCCATCATACACGATTGAGGTGTACAAACTTGTGGATGGGTATCCTAAATCTGAACCGAATTCTTTCTGGTTAAAGAATCTCTTTCTAGTTGCTCGGGAACAATTAGAAGATTTTCTAGCAGAAATACTGGGTTTTGCGCTATTTGGTGGTGGTCCCGCTTATGGGGTCAAATTTATACAGAAGAGATTTTTCAATCTCATCGATCTCATAAGTATCATACCAAATCCCATCAATCGAATCACTTTTTCGAGAAATACGAGACATCTAAGTCATACAAGTAAAGAGATCTATTCATGGATAAGAAAAGGGCAAAGGTTTCAGACTCATGATGAAATAGAATCCTGGATCGAGACCTGTGATTGGTTTTTGGATGAAGAGAGAGTTTACTCGTTTCATTTCTCCACCTTAAGGCCAGAAAAAGGGATTGATCAAATTCTATGGAGTCTGACTCATATTGATCGTTTAGTAAAGAGTGACTATGGTTATCAAATGTTTGAACAAGCGGGAGCAATTTACTTACGATACTTAGTTGACATTCATCAAAAGGATCTAATGAATTATGAGTTCAATACATCCTGTTTAGCAGAAAGACGGCTATTCCTTGCTCATTATCAGACAATCACTTATCCACAAACCTCGTGTGGGGCTAATAGTTTTCATTTCCCATCTCATGGAAAACCAAAACCCTTTTCGTTCCGCCTAGCCCTATCCCCCTCTAGGGGTATTTTAGTGATAGGTCCTATAGGAACTGGACGATCCTATTTGGTCAAATCCCTAGCGGCAAACTCCTATCTTCCTTTCATTACGGTATTTCTTAACAAGCTGGATTTGCAAACAGTTATTGATGATCTCGATCCTGATGAGGACTATATGGAAGCGCTTGATGGTGTGGATATTGATGGTATTGATGATGATAGCGATCCTGCTAAGGAATATATGGATGCGCTTAAAGATGTGGATGATATTAATGATCGTGACTATATTTATTCGAACTTGGACTCGGACCCGGAGCTGAGGGAGGAGTATACGGTGGATGATGAGATACTTAGGTATATCATCGAGTTGGAAATAGATCTAGCTTCTATCAACTTGCAATTCGAATTGGCAAGAACAATGTCTCCTTGCATAGTATGGATTCCAAACATTCATGATCTGTATGTGGATGAGTCGGAGTCCCTCGGTTTATTATTGAACTATCTCTCCGGGGATTGTGAAAGACGGTCCACTAGAGATATTCTTGTTATTGCTTCGACTCATAGTCCCCAAAAAGTGGATCCCGCTCTAATAGCTCCGAATAAATTAAATACATGCATTAAGATACGAAGGCTTCTTATTCCACAACAACGAAAGCACGTCTTCACCCTTTCATATACTAGGGGATTTCACTTGGAAAAGAAAATGTTCCATACTAATGGATTCGGGTCCATAGCCATGGGTTACAATGCACGAGATCTTGTAGCAATTACCAACGAGGCCCTATCGATTAGTATTACACAGAAGAAATCAATTATAGACACTAATACAATTAGATTCGCTCTTCATAGACAAACTTGGGAGTTGCGAGCCCATGTAAGACCGGTTCCGGATCATGGGATCCTTTTCTATCAGATAGGAAGGGCTGTTGCACAAAATGTACTTATAAATAATTGCTGCCTTATAGATCCTATATCTATCTATATGAAGAAGCAATCATGTTACGAAGGGGATCCTTATTTGTACAAATGGTTCTTCGAACTTGGAACGAGCATGAAGAAATTAACGATACTTCTTTATCTTTTGAGTTGTTCTGCCGGATTGGTCGCTCAAGATCTTTGGTCTCTACCCGGACCCGATGAAAAAAATTGGATCACTTCTTATAGACTCGTTGAGACGGATTCTGATCTAGTCGATGGCCTAGTAGAAGTAGTAGAAGGCGCTCTGGTGGGATCCTCGCTTCTTCGGCCCGAACCAAGGAATCCCTTAGAGATGATGGAAAATGGATCTCGTTCTATCTTTGATCGTAGATTTCTCTATGAATCGGAGTTAAAAGAATGGGCAGAAGGCACCGACCCGCAACAGTTAGCGGAGGATGTAGTCGATCACATAGTTTGGGCTCCTAGAATATGGCAACCTTGGGGCTTTCTATTTGATTGGATCGAAAGGCCCAATGAATTGGAATTTCCCTATTGGGCCAGGTCATTTCGGGGCAAGCCGATCATTTCTGATGAAGTTAATGATGAATATTTTGATTATGCATTTTATGGTGAAGGGGATGATGGATATGATGAAGAGGATGAGCGTCAAGAGAATGATTGGGAGTTCTTGCAGAGTGAAACCCCGG